AAACAACTCGCTTTCTAGATGATCCCTCTAGAAGAGAGGATTCTAACAATCTTTCTAGTTATTTCGTTCTCTATTTCTATTTGAGAGAATCCTAAGGAAAAGTATTTTGTTTCCACCGAGCTAAAACAAATAAAAAGAAATATGTTGATTGAAGCCTCTAGTAAACTAAAGTCATCATTTAATAGCTATTTTGCTTCTCTCTCTAAAAAAGAAAATAGGGAAGATTTAGTTACGATTAGAAACTCATTTTTCTATCTTCATCCATGGATCTCTTGCTTATATATACTCATTCAATTGGAAGTATTGATCCAATTCCAAAAAAAATTCATGTTTCATAATTTCATAATCCAAATTGTCAATTTTTAATTGACCTTTGGATACAAATCACGAGAATGTATAATTTTCCTCAAATTTGTCATTGAGAGGTAAAGGATTAATTCCTTTTAAGAAATAAAAGTTTTGATCGGAATAGTAATCAAACCGGAAGACCCTTTAACTATATAAAGGGTTAATAAAACGAATCACACTTTTACCACTAAACTATACCCGCTACAGTTCGATTATTGTATCAAAAAGGAACTTTTGTCGAACACTGAAATTGAGTGTATTGGCCTTTTTTCTTTTTTGTAGGAATACTTAATGAGATTATGACAAGATGACAAGCTGAAAAAAAAAAAAAAAATGGTTCGAGAAAACGGCTAAAGTTATAACTAAAACAGAAAACAAAATTGTGCAGTTTCATTTTTCTTTTTTTTTGTTTTGAAAAAAAAAAGAGAAAAAATGGAAGACAAAGAGGGAATAAAAGAAAAAATGGCATGTTGGTTTTATATTGAGAGAATATAAACGAAACCCTTTTTTTCTTATTGTTCTTACTTTTGCTTCAATAACAATGATTTTTTTATCATTATCAAAATTATAGAATCCGAAAAAGGGCCTGGCGAGGTACTGATCAGGCCAGGCCGTGGAAATAATAAAAGGCCTTTTCGCTTTGGGGTGCAGAAGGATTTCTTTTTTTTTCTATAATTTTTTTTATTAAATATTAATTAATAATTATAAATATTGAAATAGTATTTAGAATCTTTCTTACTTTATCTAACTGATTGGAATTTCAAATAAAACTCGTACTTAGATCTATTACACAATAGAACTTGTATATTTTGTATATATATATTTTTGTTATATAGAATTTCTTTTCGAATTTTTTTTCTTTATTTTATTATTATATATATTTTCTATTTGTATTTGAATATTAGTATTTTTTTTTTTTTTTCAATTTCAATGGGGAGAGATGGCTGAGTGGACGAAAGCGTCGGATTGCTAATCCGTTGTACGACTCATTCGTACCGAGGGTTCGAATCCCTCTCTTTCCGTTTCCGTTGATCACTTACTATACTGATTTCTCTTTCGAATTTTTGAAATTCTTTTGATTTTTTTTTAATCAAAATAAATAACAAATAGAAAATAAAATAGAAAAATAGATAATAATTTTTAATTAGAAAAAAAATGGATTAAAAATAAAGCAAAGAACCTCTTTTTTATTCTTCGCGTCCGGGATTACGCCCCGGATCATTAGATAGGAATCCGAAAATGAAGAGAGAAACAAAGAATATCACTACTGTATAAACAAAGAGTTTGAGAGTAAGCATTACACAATCTCCAAGATAAGATCATTTTTTTTTTGAAAAAAGAGAATAGATTCTCTATTTTTATACCATATATCCTAAATATTCTAATATTCTATTTTGATTTGATAACGAAAACCGAAATCGTTTTTAGAAATCGAAAAGAATCTTTGTAATTGTAATAATACTAAAAATAGAATTTTATCTATTATTCTCTTACTTATCAATAATTTTGATTTTATACCCACTTGTTAATATTTTATTTTGGAGGATCACAATAAGGTTTTTCATTCATAGAAAAGAAAAATAGTTAGAATGGGAAAACAAGGTGATCTAAATTGTGGCTATAGAAGAATTTGAATGTTTGAATCAAGGGTTCGGCCCGTAAGACTTGTCTGATCTTATCAATTATTAGTATTCGAATCGTTTTTCTCGAAAAATCATTCATTTTTTTTCTAGGACAAGATGAAAGATCTCATCGAAAACTGACAGCAGCTTGCCAAACAAAGGCTAAGAGAAAAAAGAGTAGAGGTATGACTGGCATAAAATCTACAATTGGGCTCAAAAAAGCGTAGGCCTCAGGTAATTTGGCTAAGAAAAAACTACTCGAATAAAGGGCAGAATTAAGACAGATCAAACTAAAGATATTAAGCATAACAGACATTTTTTTTTAGATAATTGCATTTTGATTGAGTTATTGATAGAAGGAGAAGGGAAAATTAATAAAATAAAAAAAGATAGACCAAAAATCCTTCTTTATTTTTTTCTGAACTTACTCACTCAACCAAAAAACCTTCCATTCTCGAAGGAGAATCGAAGAAATTCTACTTTCATACAATATCTTAATGGAATTATATGTAATGATCAATAAATTCAGTTTAATTCGATATCGACGTGTGTAAAAGGAAAAATAATAACAACAAAATCGAATTGATTCTTTAGATATTTTGACTGGAATTGACGAACAATCAATAACACTATTAGTGTTTATTAGGATCGATTCGAAATCAAAGTGGGGCGTGGCCAAGTGGTAAGGCATCGGGTTTTGGTCCCGCTATTCGGAGGTTCGAATCCTTCCGTCCCAGAATATATGTAATTCTAGTAATTATGTACTAGAATATATAATTTTAGATTGTTTCTAAAGTGTAATATTGGATAGAATTTGAACCTTTCGGCTAATGAGTCTAACCAAAATGAATCTTAATGAATCTTATCTTTTTTTTTTCATAGTTCACAAATTCACAAATAAGGGATAATAAATGTTCAAATGATACGTAGATACAACTTAATTTGTTAGGGATTTAGGCAAGATGGGGTTATCGATTACACAAATTTAAATTCCAAAAAAGTGGAGCTCTTATCATATATGCATCTTCCCATATTCATATAGAAAGAAGGAAGTTTGTTATTTTTTTTTGTCATCCCCGGAAAATAAATTGGATTTTTCCAATCTATTATTTTTTTTATTGCATTTCCATTTATTTTATTGGTTTTATTGTTTAGGTATTTTGGAGTATTATTCATTTATTTTATTAAATTTATAGTTTAGTTCAAAAAGATCTTTCTAAGAAATGATCAAACGTCGTCTTTATTGTAATTATTTGTATTGTAAAATATAAATAAAATATAAAATATTTGAAATTTTTTTTTCATTTTATTTTAATAATTTTAAATAGAAAATAGATTTAATAATTTTAAATAGAAAATAGAAATGAAAATCTAAATTATATAAATATATAATATCAATAGAAATTGAAATCAGAATTATTATATATAAATATAAATTAAAAAATAAAATGAAATAATTTGAATTTTTGTTATAAAAAAAATTTTCATAACTAATAATAACTTAAGGTAGATTCTATATCTATGTATTAATTGTCCTGACTGAACCAATGACTATTCATGATTCCATAATTGAATCAACCGCAAAGTGGTTCCAAATTCGAGGAATGTTATGGTAAAACTTCGTTTGAAACGATGTGGTAAAAAGCAACGTGCGACTTGAAGGACATGATCCGTTGTGGATTCTTATATCCATCATTCTCTAATAAAGGATGCTCTTGACTCGACATCCTTTGTTCTGTTCCATGTCAACCCGCATTTAGTATTGGGATGTAATGGAAATAGTACATGATGGAGCTCGAGTAGAAAGTATTGATTCATTTCTCAAAGGGGAAGGATCTAGGGTTAGTGTTAATCAATAAGTTGGAACAACTTCGTAATTATATTTTTGACAGATAAATCGAAAGGATCCAAATCAATCAAGTTTCAAATCCTAAAGTAAATTTTTTTGGAATTGATTTGATAAAATAAAAAAAACCTTTTAGATAAAAAAAAAATGATATATATCGTGTGGCAATAGGCCGCTCGTATGATTCTATTTTTTGATAAAAAGAAATAACAAGAAATAACAAAAAGGGTATGTTGCTGCCATTTTTGAAAGGATTAAAAATCAACGAAGTAATGTCTAAACCCAATGATTCAAAACAAAGATAAAGGATTCCGGAACAAGGAAACACTCTTTATATTTTAAATATTTTAATTGTCGCAATTCAAATCGATTCGAAATGAGACAGAGACATATAAAGGGTATTCGAGACTGCTCAATAAATGAAATGCCAAAGGATTTTTTTTTGATCTATTTGAGAATTATTCAACTTGAGTTATGAGTATACAAATGATTTTCCTTGTTTTTTTTTTCTTTAGGAAAGAAAAAGGATTTACTTAGTCAAATTCATTTGATGATTTTAAGGACTTATTTAATTTGTTGTTAGAATTTATATTCTAATTTATCTACATAAATTCAAATCATTTTTCTCGAGCCGTACGAGGAGAAAACTTCCTATACGTTTCCAGGGGGGGTTATTGTTGACCTAATCTATCCCAATGAGCCGTCTATCGAATTGTTGCAATTGATGTTCGGTCCCGAAGAGAGGGAAGAGATCTTCGGAAAGTGGGTTTTTATGATCCAATAAAGAATCAAACTTATTTAAATGTTCCTGCTATTCTATATTTTCTTGAAAAAGGCGCTCAACCTACGGAAACCGTTTATGATATTTTCAAGAGAGCCGGAATTTTGAAAGAATTTTGATTTACTCAAACGAAGTTCAATTTATAATTTATAATAAATAAATTTATAATAAATAAAAATAAATTTATAATAAATAAAAATAAAAACAGAAAAAAAATGCTGTTGTAATTTGTTATAACTTTTTTATTCATGTAGATTTTTTATGTAGTGCCAATCCAACACAAGGTTTTTCTTATATTTATACTTAACTTACATTTTTCTACTTCGGTTTCAATTTCACAATTGAATTTCTATCATATTTTTTTTTTTCATTTTTTTCTATTTAAATTTTTTTCTATTTAATT